TGAATGATAAGAAAAAAATTGCCACTTATACAATTTCAGATATTCAAAAGCTTGTACGTTCTCTTCTAGATTAACCAGAATAACGGAAGTCTTTTTAAAATTCTCGATAGGCTAAAAAAAAAAATTAGGAATTCCTTGGAATTCTCGCCTTCCATTTATTTGGGTTGGAAGATATCTATTTCAGATGAGCCAAACCAATAGGATGAACAAAAGGAGTTCTGTATCATGAAGTTTTACTTTGTACCGCGCATATTACTTAGACGGTTCTAGAAAGTAGGAATGAAGAAATCGAACCGGATTCTATTTATTTGTATCTGAGCTTAATCTTGTCTATTTCAATTTCTCTAGATTCGACTTTGGAGTATCTCACTTATTTAATGAACGCGTCTTTTGAATATATATGAAGTATTAACATTCTTTTTGACTTAAGGCATATGGACATAAAGATAAAAAAGATGAAATAGAATCGAATTCTTTTAGATAAAGTATCTAAAAGAATTCTACCCATCTATAAAAAAAAATAGATGAGATCTATCTCGGCGAGATGGATAAAAGTATGTGTTATCGTCCAAACTAAAAATGAATAGGGATGCCAATTCATATCAATTAATTTATTCAAGAGAGACTCATCCAAATTAATCATGCGTCAGGAACCAGATTTGAACTGGCGACACGAGGATTTTCAGTCCTCTGCTCTACCAGCTGAGCTATCCTGACTAAGTCCCAATGTAGCATCCTCATTTTATTATTTATTAGAGGGCGGGGGTCTATGTCAATTAAAAGGGCGAAAGAAGATTACAAAGTTTTATCTAGTTACTGGAATTTCTTGGATCTTAAAAAAGATGACTTTTTCTGTTTCAGTATGAGTAATGATATCGATTGTAAATCATTCAAAAGGGGATTTCTTGCTCAAAAATGTATATCTTAGATATAAGATATAATAAGACATTTCAGACCAGATCTATTTCAAAAAGAAAAAGAATAGGGCGAGTGTATAAGGACACTCACGCAAGGAAAGGGGGGGATAGAATGGATAAATAGTTGGGGGGGCAAATAGGCAGGCTTTTTGGGGATAGAGGGACTTGAACCCTCACGATTTTTTAAGTCGACGGATTTTCCTCTTACTCAAAATTGCATTGTTGCCAGCATTGACATGTAGAACGGGACTCTATCTTTATTCTCGTCCGATTAATCCAGTTCTTGAAAAGAGGATCTACAGACTATGGAGTGAATCTTTTGATCAATGAATATTCGATTCCACATTGAAGAAAGAATCAAATCACACCAATTCTTACGTTTTTATAGAAAAAATACAGACTCATTTGGGTCGGTATTAATCATTTGATATAGTATTCAATATGTATGTATATCTTTCATCCTTTCTTTTCTGAATTTTCGATGGAAAGATTTCTCTACCAACGCGGCCAACTCCATTTGTTAGAACAGCTTCCGTCGAGTCTCTGCACCTATCCTTGTTTTCGTTTTCTCAACCTGAAAATAGGATTTGGCTCAGGATTGCCCTTTTTCTTAATTCCGGGGTTTCTCTGAATTTGAAAGTCATCACTTAGTAGGTTTCCTTACCAAGGCTCAATCCAATTAAGTCCGTAGCGTCTACCGATTTCGCCATATCCCCTTCCTTTTGTGTTAAGATTAGGATTTCATTGCGTTATGATGTCGTTCCCTTTTTCTTTCATTTTTTCTTTCATTTCTACTGGAACCTTTGAATTCATTAGATATTAGATACCGATTCCTATTTCGAAGAAGCATTTTTCCTCTTTGATTTCTTACCTGTCTTCTCCTATCTTCTATAGGAGACCCTATTTGGCCAATCAAATTGGATTTTATCATTTCTGGATCCGTAATTCAATATATATTAATAGATATCCTATATATATCTACATATATATACCTGTCGCCCCTCTCATGCAATTTGGAATACTTGAACGGTCCCTTTTTTTGTTGTCTTAATTTCCGCCTTTACTACTTTATTAACTACTTTATTAATTTTATGAATGGAATGAAAACGTAGGAATGTCTCATCAGTTCGAACTAATCATCCCTAATGATATGGAATCAAATAATATAGAAAAAATAGAAGTGTAATAAAAATAATTTAAAATGTCATTTGAATTCAAATTCAAAAATGAAAAATTTAAAATATTTAACTATCTAACTAACTAACTAAAATAAAAATATTTACTATCGAATCTAATAAGATCTAGAATTTACTAAAAAAATATCGAATTTAATAATATTCGAATTGTAAATTGTATTAGTGATTTGTGATAAAAAATAAAAATTCTATATCGCTATATTAATAGTTATGTTCTATAATATTCAATATTTTTATTTTTTTTTTATTGTATATTCTATTGTTTTCTATTCATATCGAGTCTGAATAGATAAGACATAATAGTGAATATTTAAGATTAAGATTCCAATATTTTATTGAATTAGTATGCACATAAAATTGATGTTATGTGAGCCCGCTTAGCTCAGA